CTTTATTTATACTTATTTCATTGGAAGAATTGAACCAATAAAAAAAAAATGATGCTTCTCGACTCCCTAATCCCATTTTTATTAAAATTTTATGGATAGGAATCGTGAAAATTTTTATTCTTTCCTCTAATATTCTATTGAGGGGTAAAGGATTAAATCTTTTTTAGAAATAAAGTTTTTGATCAAAATAAAAAAGAAAAAAAAAAAGACCCTTTAACTATTTAAGTTGTTAATAGAACGAATCACACTTTTACCACTAAACTATACCCGCTACATATTCATTATTGGATATGAATGGACATTTGTCCAACTCAGAATCATGAAAATTCTAGCATTAACACGGATTTTCTTTCGCCGCGGCGCGGTTACTAAAAACTAGTAACTAGTACTATGAGATTAATATATTCTTATATAGAATACTCTTACTATAAAGACTCAATATACTCAATATATAATAGACTAAGAAGAGAATCTGACTATTTCAATATAGAATAGAATTTCTAAAACAATTAAGTACTGGCCCGGCCAGTACTTAACCATTTCCTAGGAAATGGACCTTTTGTACAAAATAAAAGAAGTAAGGTATTCTCTCTATTGGAGAAATCCATTTTGAATCATTATAAAAAAAGAAGGAAAATTAAAATTGTTCTCAATCTTGACTTCATGTGATATGACACATGGATAAAATTTTTATTGTGAATGGGGAGAGATGGCTGAGTGGACTAAAGCGTCGGATTGCTAATCCGTTGTATGAATTATTTGTACCGAGGGTTCGAATCCCTCTCTTTCCGACTCCCTGGATCACTTTCCATTTTAGAATTGGAATAAATTTTGATTCTTTTATGAATTTTTTATTTTTATTAAGTGTTTATGAAAAAATAAAGGAAAAATTTAAAACGAATCTCATCTCTTTTTTATTCTTCACGTCCAGGATTACGTCCCGGATCATTAGATAAGAATCCGAAGATGAAGAGAGAAACAAAGAATATTACTACTGTGTAGACGAATAGTTTAAGAGTAAACATTATAAAATCTCCAAGATAAGATCATTTTTTTTTTTTAGTAATTAGTAATTTAAGTAATAAGTAAATAGATCACTTCTTTTACGACACATATTATACATTATTTTGATATGACGTTCTACAGATAAAAAAAAAAGTTTGTTAAAATTCATTCTTCATAAATTTTTCGTTATCAAAAATTTCTTGCATATATACATACAGAACAACAAAATAAATCAGTTGATTACTAATTATCAACCATTTATTGGAATTCAATATAAAAGAAAAGATACTCAAATTTTTTTTTTCATCGAAAACTTACAACAGCTTGCCAAACAAAGGCTAAGAGAAAAAAAAGTAAAGGGATAACCGGCATAATGTCTATGATTGGATTGAAAAGGGCATAAGCCTCGGGCAATTTGGCTACGAAAAAACTACTAAAATAAAGGGTATAATTAAGACAAATACAGATGAAACTAAAGATATTAAACATAACAAACATTCTGTTTTTTTTTTATTTAAATGATAATAAATTATCAGTTGTTTTTCTTAGGGAAAAAAAAAAGGCATAGAAAAGAAAGACATTTTTCTTTTTCTTTAACTTCTTCCCAATTTCATACTTTATCTTAATTGAATTCTATGTAATGATCAATTCATGTTTTTGATTCTATAATTCTATATATATATTGTTTCTTGTGTTGAATCTTAACGACATCATATCCTATATGTATTTTGGATGATTATTGACGAATAACCAATATTTAGCTTAATTTTTTCTTATAAAAAAAAATGGGGTGTGGCCAAGTGGTAAGGCAACGGGTTTTGGTCCCGTTATTCGGAGGTTCGAATCCTTCCGTCCCAGAAAATTTCCGTTAAAAAAAAAAGATTTTTCCCTATTTCCATTTCCAATGGAATTCAACAACTATCTGTTTCCTATTAGATACGATGTTATCGAATAGGAATTCGAATGAAGATTTCAATCAGTTTGTTTCAAACTATATAGGGAGAAAAATACTTTTCGGATAAGTATCTATCCCTAGATAGATAAGTGTGGATTCTTGTGTATCGGTTCAACCAATGACTATTCATGATTCCATATTGAATCAATTGCATACGGTTAATTAGAGGATGTTATGGTAAAACTTCGTTTGAAACGATGTGGTAGAAAGCAACGTGCGACTTGAAGGACATGATTGGCTGTGGATTCTAACATCCATCATTTTATATACGAATAAAGATGCTCTTGTCTCGACATAGTTTGTTCTGCTAGAAACTTAATTTCATTTGTCTCGGGTTGGTAAATACAAAGTCTCATGGTATAACATATGATGGAGCTCGAGCCAAACGGATTGATTCATTTATCGGGAGAATAATCTAGGGTTAGTAACAATCAATAAATTAGACCAACTTTGTAAATATCTCATCAAAAATATATGATCAATACAAATTGAAAAGAAGAGATTCAAATTTGAAATAAATTTGTCAAAATTTTTAAACTGTTATGCTCAAAAGTGTATCACAAAGGAGTCAATCTTTCGTATCATTTTCTATAGAATCTATAGCAAAAAAGGTATGTTGCTGCCTTTTTCAAAAGGAGTAAGGATCACCAAAGTAATGTCTAAACCCAATGATTTAACAAAGCGCAAAGTAAAGACAACGAATTCCAGAACAAGGAAACACTATTTTTATCTGTCTCAACAATTGGATCAGAATAAATAAAAAAAAAATAGGTTAGAGACAGCTCAAAAAATTCTAAGGAGTTACTTTTAAACTTTTGAAAAACTACCTAACTTGAGTTAGGAATACAAATGCTATTTTTTTATTTCTATCTATATAGATAGAAATAAAAATCATTTTTTCTTGAGCCGTATGAGGAGAAAACCTCCTATACGTTTCTAGGGGGGGACATCTTTTTTATCTATATCTATCCCAATGAGCTATCTATCAAATCGTTGCAATTGATGTTCGATCCCGAAGAGAAGGAAGAGACCTTCGAAGAGTGGGTTTTTATGATCCTATAAATAATCAAACTTATTTAAATGTTTCTGCTATTTCATATTTCCTTGAAAAGGGTGCTCAACCCACAAAAACTGTTCATGATATTTTAAGGAAGGCAGAATTAAAAAAAAAAAAGGTAGGATAACTAGTATCTATCTTATTTTATTCTCTTTTTTTTTTATGGAACCCCCCAAAAGGGGGGTGATCTTTCTTGCATTTTTTTTTTTAGCTTCAAATACTTTTTTGAAATTTGTTTCCTCAAATTACTAAAAAGTATATTCATATTGACAATGGCGTTTCGAACAAATAGAATTGAATCGTATTGATTTTAGGAAAGTATATGAATTTACTTTTATAAAAAGATATAAAACTATAAAACGTATTTTATTAGCAAAAAAAAATTGGGTAAAATTAGGTGGTTTGAAAATTTTAGAATTATCTTGTGAATCTCTTTTTTTTTTTATTTCGATTTTATCTACACTTCATATTTATCCGGGTTGCTAACTCAACGGTAGAGTACTCGGCTTTTAAGTGCGACTGTGATCTTTTACACATTTTGATGAAGGAATTCGTCTAGACTATTGGTAGGGTTTAGAAGACCGCGACTGATCCTGAAAGGTAATGAACGGAAAAAAAAGCATGTCGTAAAAAAAATAATATAATTAGAAAAAAAAAAGAAATTGAAAACTCATAATGGAACATGTAAATTTATTATTTTTATAAATTATAAAAGTTTTGAAGTTCAGTAAAGTATTTTATAGGCAGGTCTAGTGAATAAATGGATAGAGCCTTATGGCTCCAATTTGAGTAAGGCAAAAAAGTAACGAGCTTAGTTTCTTAATTGGAATGATTACCCGATCAAATGACTAATTAGACGTTAAAAATAGATTAGTGCCTGATGTGGGAAAAGGTTCTCTTGTGAATTGTGAGTGGACCATGATTTTTAATGAATCCTAATTATTCTTTATTATGTATTGGAGATGGATGTGTAGAAGAAATAGTATGGTGATAAAAAGACAAAAAAAATTTCCAAAGTCAAAAGAGCGATGGGTTTGCAAAAATAAAAGATTTTGACCCCTTTCCTTCTTTTTCTTATTTTTCTTTTCTTTTATAGAAAGGGAAAGGAGAGAGATCTGTAGATTGGGCTCTCTGTCTCCGGGGTATTGTTCTTACTTTGATCTAATCTTTTACTTCTTAGATTATCATTACATGATTTACATCACAGTACAGTATATAGTAAAAGAATAAAAGAATAAGAGATTTTTCAAAAATGATTCTAAAGTAAAAGTATAAACAGTGCATTAATACTAGAAAGATTCTACATAAAATGTACACATACGTCGTTCTGACCATATTGCACTATGTATTATTTCATAAAAAAAAAGAAGTGCCTCTCTTTTTTGGTTCCAGTAAAAGTGTATGTAAATGGTAAAATTACAAGGATATTTGGATTGAAAAAATCTACATTTCAGCAACAAAACTTTTTATATCCGCTACTCCTTCAAGAGTATATTTACTCACTTGCTTATGATCGTAGTTTCAATAGTTTTATTTTTCACGAACCTATGGAAATTTTTGGTTATGATAATAAATCTAGTTTAGTACTTGTGAAACGTTTCATTACTCTAATGTATCAGCAGAAATCCTTTATTTCTTCGGTGAATGGTTCTAACCAAATTGGATTTTGTGAGCATAAGTATTCTTATTATTCTCAAATACTATCAGAAGGTTTTGGAGTCATTTTGGAAATTCCATTCTCGTCGCGATTAGTACTTTCCCTTGAAGAAAAAAAAAGACTAAAATATCAAAATTTAAAATCTATTCATTCGATATTTCCCTTTTTGGAGGAAAAATTCTCACATTTAAATTTTGTGTCAGATCTACTAATACCCTATCCCATCCATATGGAAATCTTGATTCAAATCCTTCAATGCTGGATCAAAGATGTTCCTTCTTTGCATTTGTTACGATGGATTTTTCACAAATATTATAATTCAAAGA